TAAGATGGTACCTTGTTTTTTTTTATTGTGTGCCCATCGGGAACGAAGAAAATCGAAATTCGCCCCTCCCGCCTGTCGCACGTACCTATCTGTTGAAAGGATTCCCTCAAAAAAGGAAGAAGGACAAAAAAGCAAGAAGGAATTTGAGACGAAACTCTGGCGGTAAATGGAAACAAACGATGAGGGATTCCTCGAGAAGTTAACAACTATTCTTCGCATCGAGTGATTATGGATTATTTGAGGAAATATGGATTTGATACATACACGAGGAAGGTTCTGGGAGCAATACCAGTTATGAAGCTCTTTCGAACCAGGAGCCGTGTGAGGTGAGAATTTCACGCACGGTTCTGAATGAGCGGAAAGATCGAAAATCTTCTTTTCGACTCTGACTCTCCTACACCAGTCGTTGCTTTTTTCTCCGTTACCTCTAAAGTAGCAGCTCCAGCTTTATTTACACGACTCTTCGGTCTAATTTTTCCATACTTATCTAATGAGTGGCATATCGCGGTGGGATTATTAGCTACTTTTAGCATGATATTAGGAAATCTAATTGCCGTTACTCAAAGAAGCGTAAAACGTATGCTAGCTTATCCCTCTATAAGCCAAATTGGATATATCATGATTGGGGTACTTGCTGCAGACTCGGAAAACGGTTACGCAAGTATGATAACTTATACGTTTATCTATATACTCATGAATTTGGGAACTTTTGCTCGTATCATCCCATTTGGTTTACGAACCGGAACTGATAATATCAGGGATTACGCAGGATTATATATGAAGGATCCTGTCCTAACATTCTCTCCGGTTTTACGTTCACCATCCCTAGGGGGTATCCCTCCGCCATCCGGTTTTTTTGGTAAACTCTATCTCTTTTGGCATGGATGGAAAGCTGGTTCGTACCCATCAGTTCCGGTGGCGCTTGTCACAAGTGTCATTTCCATCTATTATTATCTAAAAATAATTAAATTAATGTTCACTGGGAAGAATGGGAGGAGCGACACACCCATAACTTATAGACAAAATTCATTAGTTTCTCCATCAATTTCAATTTCGAAAAGTTCTCTTGAAATAGCTATGATCATTCGTGCACTAGCATCAACCCTATCGGGTATATTCATAGATCCCATTATCGAAATCACACGGAATACCTTCTTTTAGACCCACTTCGAATTGTGATACAAAAATTCTTTTCTTTCCCAAATTTTGTATTAAAAGCTGGTTCTGCTATCCCTACTAGTCCGTCTATGCAACTTACGAAGTAGTTATATCTTCTTCGGGAATTGATCCTGGCATTCTCCTATCTAGCTTGTACTTGTCTCTTCGCACCCAAAATCACTTGCTAGGAAAATGATCCCCTGTCTATTCCGGAGGAGATATAAGTATTTCCGCGCAGTGCACAGCTGGAGTTCGCAGTAACAACCCACGCCGTTACATCCAACTGAGTATTTAGTCGAAAGGAGAATGCCCTCCCTTTTGTCTTGTCTATTCATATGTTATTATTCTCTCAATATTGCTGAAAAGACTTGCTTGCGAGACAAGCGTGGGCTTGTCAGGACGTGGATAAAAAAAAGTCTCTGTACGAGGAGGGAATCGAACAATGCAATGCTCCAGGTATGACTGATTGCGGGCGGGACTAGATTCGAACCCTTGGCCATAGTCAGTATGAACTGGAACCTTACCACTGCCCGAAGAATCAATGAAAAATCAAAAAGGTTTGTGAATTTCGTTTCAATCTCGGCAGCGGTAGAGCCTCCCAGTTAGTAAATCCGGCAAATTAGAAATGAAAATTCGGTTTAGCGGTTGACAGGACTGGAGAAATATTCGTACAATTGAATTGGTTCACAGAACTCCATCACGTTCTTTTGTAGGCACACCAGACACGAAATGGAGTACTGCGTAGTACGGAGATTCGAATCCCCCCGAGGCATCCGGAACAAAAGTCGTCTTGCATTTTTGGAAGAAATCTCCCGACCCCCTTCTTTTCTTTCGACCAATAGAAAGAACTCTGAAGAACTCGAATGTGAATGAGATGGACCGAAAATCCTATGATCAAACAGACGGGGGATGCAATTTTGGAAACCCATCCTTTCTTTGTTTCCAAAGGACTCAAAATCCCATTTTAGGACTCAAAATCCCATTTTAGGACTCAAAATCCCATTTTAGGACTCAAAATCCCATTTTAGGACCCAAAATCCCATTTTAGGACCCAAAATCCCATTTTAGGACTCAAAATCCCATTTCTAAACCGACCGAGTATCTGGTTAGGG